AATAAGATGCCTGAACAAAGGATTATTTTGATAGAATAAATCACGTAGAATATCTACTCTTATTATATTTTTTAGAATCAAACTAATCCTAAGAAATCAAAATTCTTAGTGCACCATACACCAAAATATAAAAAGGTAAGCTAAATAAGCTATTAGGTTCATACCCTAAGCATAGAAGTAATAATCTCCTCCTTTTTAGTGGCAAAAAACTCAAGAACAATTTTATTTTCAATTGTACTTATTACAAGAACCTTATTTGTAATAAGATCAAATAATTGGTTATCATCATGAATCGGAATAGAAATAAACTTAATAGCATTCATCCCCATAATGCATATTAATAATAATAATTTCAATTCAGAATCATGTATAATATATTTTTTAGTACAAACAATAGGATCAATTTTGTTTTTAATAAGTATTTTATTAATGCCTATAATTATAACATCCCCAATTATAATAAATAGAACTATAAATTACCTATTAATAACAAGCATATTGATTAAAACAGGACTAGCACCATTCCATATATGAGTACCCGAAGTAATAAACAAAATAAATTGAATAAACTGCATGCTAATAACAACATGGCAAAAATTAGCCCCAATAACCGTAATATCCAGATTTATTTACCTAAATAAAATAATCATAGTACCAATTATTTTAAGAACTATTATAGGGGCCATAGGAGGAATTAACCAAACCTCCGTACGAAAAATCATAGCGTACTCATCAATTACTCATTCGGGCTGAATAACAGCATGTATATATTTAGAACATAAAATATGAATAATATATATAACAATTTACACAGCAATAAACATTACCCTGATAGTATTTTTTAAAAAAAATGCAATTTTTTATATTAACCAAATTCAATTCGTCCTAAAAACAATATTTAACAAAATAAACTTAACATTTATAATAATAAGAATAAGAGGAATACCCCCGTTTATTGGATTCTTACCAAAATGAACCGTCATTCAAGCCCTAATAAGAGAAAAAATAATATTTAGAATAATTATTATAATAATGTCAACTCTAATAACAACATTTTATTACCTACGATTAATAAGTACCATCTATATAATAAGATATTCAGTAAATAAATTAATACTTAAAGAAGGAGAAAAGTGTAATAATATAATATTCATATTAAATATAATATTACCAATAGTTACAATTTATAGCTTATTATAAAGCTTTAAGTTATAAAACTATTAACCTTCAAAGTTAAAAATACAAAATCATTGTAAGCTTTAGTATAATACTACTTCAGAATTGCAATCTGATATCATTAAATTGACTATAAAGCCTGATAGGAGGTTAATAACCATGTATAAATTTACAATTTACAGCCTTAAACTTCAGCCACCCCATCTTGGAAAAATGATTATTTTCAACCAACCACAAAGACATCGGAACCCTTTATTTTATACTAGGGCTATGATCAAGAATAGTAGGAACTGCCATAAGATGAATCATTCGAATTGAACTAGGAAAACCAGGATCTTTAATCGGAGACGATCAAATCTACAATGTAACTGTAACTGCTCATGCATTCATCATAATTTTCTTCATAGTAATACCAATCATAATCGGTGGATTCGGAAACTGACTAGTACCACTAATAATCGGAGCACCCGATATAGCATTCCCTCGACTAAACAACATAAGATTTTGATTGTTACCACCATCATTAACAATACTAATAAAAAGTAGAATAGTTGATAGAGGAGCAGGCACAGGATGAACAGTGTATCCCCCACTTTCAAGAAACGTAGCCCACAGAGGATCTTCCGTAGATATAGCAATTTTTTCACTTCATTTAGCAGGAGCATCATCAATCTTAGGAGCAATCAACTTTATCTCAACAATTATTAATATGCGATGCATAGGAATAAATTTAGAACGAATACCACTATTTGTATGATCAGTAGGAATCACAGCAATTCTACTATTACTATCACTACCAGTACTAGCTGGTGCTATTACTATACTTTTAACAGATCGAAACATAAACACCTCATTCTTCGACCCAGCGGGAGGGGGGGATCCAATTTTATACCAACATTTATTCTGATTCTTCGGACACCCAGAAGTATACATTTTAATTTTACCAGGTTTTGGGCTAGTATCACACATTATTAGACAAGAAAGAGGAAAGAACGAAACTTTTGGATCATTAAGTATAATTTATGCAATAATAGCCATTGGACTATTAGGATTCATTGTATGAGCACACCACATATTTACCGTAGGTATAGACGTAGATACACGAGCATACTTTACATCAGCAACAATAATTATCGCAGTACCCACAGGAATTAAAATTTTTAGATGAATAGCAACAATACACGGAACTAAAATCAATTATTCACCCCCAACACTATGAGCAATAGGATTCGTATTTCTATTTACCATAGGAGGACTAACAGGAATTATTTTAGCCAATTCTTCAATTGACATTGTATTACACGACACATACTATGTAGTAGCACACTTCCACTACGTATTATCAATAGGGGCAGTTTTTGCTATTATAGGAAGATTCATTCAATGATTCCCCCTATTTACAGGAATAACAATAAACCCCAAATGATTAAAAATCCACTTTTTAACAATATTTTTAGGAGTAAATATAACATTTTTCCCGCAACATTTCTTAGGTTTAAGAGGAATACCCCGACGATATTCAGACTACCCTGACTCATTTACAACCTGAAACACCATTTCATCTATAGGATCTTCTATCTCGGTAATTAGAGTAATAATATTTATTGCAATCTTATGAGAAAGAATAAGATCTAAACGAATAATTTTGTTTTCAAACAACATACCCACAAGAATTGAATGATTACAAAAAATGCCACCCACCGAACATTCATACCACGAACTACCCATATTAGTTTCATTCTAATATGGCAGAATAGTGCAATGAACTTAAGCTTCATGTATAAAGAAAAATCTTTTGTTAGAAATAGCAACTTGATCTAATATAGAACTTCAAAACGCAAACTCACCTATTATAGAACAAATAATTTTTTTTCATGACCACACATTGATAATTTTAACAATTATTAGAACAATAGTAACTTACATTATAGTAACCATAAATTATAATAAATTAATTAATCGAAATCTATTAGAAGGACAAAATATAGAACTAGCATGAACAATTACACCAGCAATTACATTAATTTTCATCGCAATACCATCATTACGATTATTGTACTTAATAGACGAAATCAATAATCCTGCCATTACTGTAAAAGCTATTGGACACCAATGATATTGAAAGTATGAATATTCAGACTTCAAGGAAATCGAATTCGAATCATACATAAAACCTACAGAAGAACTTAATAAATCAGAATTTCGACTATTAGAAGTAGACAACCGAGTAATTTTACCGATAAACAACCAAATTCGAATTATAGTTACATCAAACGATGTGATTCACTCTTGAACAATCCCCAGATTAGGAGTAAAAATCGATGCGACACCAGGACGATTAAACCAAAGAAGTTTCAACTTAATACGACCAGGAATTATATATGGACAATGCTCAGAAATTTGTGGAGCAAATCATAGATTTATACCAATTGCCATTGAAAGAGTTAACATAAATCAATTTACAAACTGAATTAAATTAAATTCATTAAGTGGCTGAAATGAAAGTAATGGTCTCTTAAACCAAAATATAGTAACTAACAAATACTCTTAATGAGAGGGTTAGTTTAAAAAAAACATTAGAATGTCAAACTAAAAATATTAAAATAATACTCTTTATTGCCACAAATAGCACCTTTATGATGAACTACACTATTAATATTTTTTTCAACTTGCTTTATTTTAATTATAATAAAAAGATATTTCATTTTAAGATACAAAATTGATAAAAAAAGAAGACACAAAATAAAAACAAACAAAAACTGAAAATGATAACAAACTTATTCTCAGCTTTCGACCCCGCCAATAGAATTAACATATCTATAAATTGAACAAGAACTATAATCAGAATTATAATTATACCATCAATATTTTGAATAGTACCATCACGATTCGAAATAACATTTAAATTATTAATGACAAAAATACATCAAGAATTTAAATTAATAATAAAAAACAAAGGATTTACACTTACATTAGTAAGAATATTCATATTTATTTTATTAAACAACATTATAGGATTAATACCATATGTATTTACCAGATCAAGACATCTAACATTTACATTAACCATAGCATTACCTATATGAACAAGAATAATAATATTCGGTTGATTAAATAATACAGAACACATGCTAAGACACTTAATCCCCGCAGGGACACCAACAATACTAATACCATTTATAGTATGTATTGAAACCATTAGAAACATAATCCGACCAGGATCATTAGCTGTACGACTAACGGCTAACATAATTGCAGGTCACCTATTAATAACACTCCTAGGGAACAACACAAATAATGCAACAAACATCATACTTATATCAATAATAATCGTACAAATAGCTCTAATAACATTTGAAACAGCAGTCTCAATTATTCAAGCCTACGTTTTCTCAATACTAAGATCGTTATATTCTAGAGAAGTGTAATATGAAGACACACCAAAATCACCCATTTCACTTAGTTGACAACAGACCATGACCACTAACAGGATCAATTGGGGGAATAATAATTACATCAGGAATAATTAATTGATTTCACCAAAACAGAATAATACTATTTACAACAGGAACTGTAATTATTATATTAACAATAATCCAATGATGACGAGATGTCATCCGAGAAAGAACAATACAAGGTAACCACACCAGATTAGTAAAAAACAATATAAAATGAGGAATAATTTTATTCATTACATCAGAAGTAATATTTTTTATATCATTCTTCTGAGCATTTTTCCACAGAAGATTAGCCCCTAATATTGAGTTAGGAATAAATTGACCCCCATCAGGAATCAAAACATTTAACCCAATAAGAATCCCCATATTAAATACAATAATCCTTCTAACAAGAGGAATAACAGTAACTTGAGCACACCACTCTATAATAATAAATAAAATAAGACAAACAAAACAAGCACTTACAATTACAGTAATACTAGGGATTTATTTCACAACACTACAAGCATACGAATACAAAGAATCAAGATTCTCAATCAGAGATTCAATTTATGGATCAAGATTCTTTATAGCAACGGGATTCCACGGAATCCATGTAATCATTGGAACAATATTTTTATTAGTGTGTACTGTACGACAAAAAAATATACATTTTACAAAAAAACAACATCTGGGATTTGAGGCCGCAGCCTGATACTGACATTTCGTAGATGTAGTGTGACTATTCCTTTACATCTCAATCTATTGATGAGGTAGATATTCTTTTAGTATATAAAGTATACTTGACTTCCAATCAAGAGGACTATTAAATAAGAAAGAATAATTATAAAAATTATATATAGAATAATTATATTAATTACAATAAGAATAATAATCATAATTATATGCTCCATAATTTCCTCAAAAAGAAAAATAAACCAAGAAAAAATATCCCCATTCGAATGTGGGTTCGACCCAAAAAGATCTCCCCGATTACCATTCTCCATCCAATTCTTTCTAATTGCAGTACTATTTCTAATCTTCGACATTGAAATTGTAATTATCTTACCCATAGTAATTACAATTAAAATAAATATAACTACAGCTTGGATGGTGACTGTAACTTTATTCACATTAATTTTAGTGGGAGGATTAATACACGAGTGAAAAAATGGAGTACTAGAATGAGCCGACTAGGGGGTGTAGTTAAAAATAACATTTAATTTGCAATTAAAAAGTACTATAAAGTCTCCCTCAAAGTAAAGAAGTAAAAAATTACATTTAGTTTCGACCTAAAAATAGAGTAGGTACTCCTTACTTATTAATTGAAGCCAAAAAGAGGCTTTTCATTGTTAATGAAAAAATTGATTAAAATCCAATTAAAAGAGAAAGAAGTACTAAAAGAAGCTGCTAACTATCTTTTAAAGCGGTTAAATTCCGTTTTTCTCTTATTTATATAGTTTATTAAAAACATTTCATTTTCAATGAAAAAAAAAGTTACACTTTATAAATACTTAAAAAGTATATACTTATCCTAATATCTTCAATATTAAACTTTTAATTAAGCTATTTAAGTAAATTAAAATAATCAACAACAACAAAAAAATAAACAAATAAAACTTATAATTATTAAACTGAATATAAAAATTAATTTTACTCAAGTAAACAAATATATTAATAAATTTGTTAGAAATTAAATACTCCCCCCAACCTGAATCTAAATTTAAATAATAATTATCTATTAAATAAAAACCAATCGAATAAACATAACGAGTACTAAAAATAGGAATAAATCACATTCTACCCAAAAAATAAGATAAAAAATAACATTTTATACTAAATATAACATCGTAAAACCCCAAAACAGAAATCTCATAACCTAAAAGAACCCCCATAGAAAAAAATAAAATAGGCGCAACTTTCAAGTAAAAAGGCATAATTACAAAAACAGAGTTAAAACCTATTAACCAAAAAAACAACGTCCCTCTAAAAACAGAAATAAATGAAAGAAAAATTATAGAAAAAGAAATATAAAAATCTTCCCCGTAAGACTGATAAGAACATAAATTGATATTACTTCTCACACAGTAATAAATCAAACGGAAGCTGTAAGAAGCAGTTAAACCCACAGAAACTAAAAAAATAAAATACATAAATATATTATAAGAATTAATAACAAGAACCTCCAAAATCAAGTCCTTAGAATAAAACCCGGACAAAAAGGGAAAACCACATAAAGACAAACTCGAAATACAAAAACAAGTACATGTAATAGGAAGTCTAACCACAGCACCACCTATATAACGAATATCCTGCGAATCACCCATTACATGAATAATTAAACCAGAGCATAAAAACAATAAAGCCTTAAAAAAAGCATGAGTTAAAAGATGGAAAAAAGAAAGTATAGAATAACCCATAAAAAGAACTCTTACCATAAGACCTAATTGACTAAGGGTTGATAAAGCAATAATTTTTTTTAAATCACACTCGAATAAAGCACCAACACCAGATATAAACATAGTTATTAAACCCACAAAAACAAATAAGCTACAATCAAAAAAAACAAACAAGTTAAAAAAACGAATTAATAGGTAAACACCAGCAGTAACCAAAGTAGAAGAATGAACTAAAGCAGAAACTGGAGTGGGGGCTGCTATAGCAGCAGGCAACCAAGAAGAAAATGGAATTTGAGCTCTCCTAGTAAAAGAGGCCAATACCACCAACAAAAATACATAAAATGTATAAGTATCCAAGTAATATACATAAAACATAAAACTTCAACACCCGCAATTTAGTATCCAAAAAATAGATATCAAAATTGCAAAATCACCAATTCGATTAGTAAGAATAGTTAACATACCCGCTTTATAAGAATTTCAATTTTGAAAATAAATAACTAAACAATAAGAAACCAAACCTAAACCGTCCCAACCTAAAAGAATTCTTAATAAATTAGGACTTAAAATCATTAAAGCCATAGAACAAACGAATAAAAAAACTAAAAATAAAAAGCGAATAGCCCCCAAGTCAAAAGACATATATGAAAAACTATACAAAATAACCATCGAAGAAATTAAAAACACACAACCCATAAACATCAAAGATATTCAATCAAAAAGAATAGTAAAAACTACCCCACAAGAATTAATAGTCAAAATTTCTCAGTCAAAAAATAAACAATAATTGGTGTCTATAAAAAATAACGAAGCTATAAATAAAAATAAACCAAATAACAAAAATAAAAAACTAACCAACTTATACAAAAATAAATTTTTAATAACCAAAAGTAAATTATACACCTACAAATCCACAAATTGTTATTCTAATTAAACTATTTCAGTTAAAACCAAACCGCAAAAACATCCAACTTTAAAAACATAAAATTAAGAGGGAATAAATGAAATAATAGCAAACAATATTCACGAAAATAACCAAAAGTTAAACCCCCCAAACCCCCAAATAAAGAACCATGCTGAGTAGTAGTATATAAATAAATTCTATAGCAACAACTCATAAAAGAAGCAAAAAAAATAAAAATAAATCCATATCTAGACCAACCCATAATACTATTTAATAAAAAAACTTCCCCCCAAAAATTAAGAGACAAGGGTATAGCTATGTTATTAGCTCTAAGTAAAAACCAAAATAATCTCATAGAAGGCATAAAAACGATTAAGCCCCTATTTAAATAAATTCTACGACTAAAAACACGTTCATAACTAATATTAGCCAGACAAAATAAACCAGAAGAACACAAACCATGACCCAACATTAAAAGTAATGAACCTAAAAAACCTCAAGTATTAAGAGTTAAAATTCCGCACAAACAAACCCCTATATGAAGTACAGAAGAATAAGCAATTAAAGATTTAATATCAATTTGATACATACAAATAAATCCTATAACAAACATTCCATATAATCTTAAAGCCATAAAAAAAAGATTATATGGAATGGAGTGGGGGGAAAGGAAATAAAACACACGAAATATACCATAGCCACCTAATTTAAGAAGAACCCCCGCTAAAATTATAGATCCTGAAATAGGGGCCTCTACATGGGCCTTAGGGAGTCAAAAATGAACTAAAAACATAGGCGTCTTTACAAAAAAAGCTATTAATAATCTAATATATAAGTAAAAAGAAGGAGACACCCCAATTAAAAAATAATTTAAAGTAAAAGAAGTTTTTATGGTATAAAAAATACCAGATAATATGGGCAAGGAAGCAGCTAATGTATAAAATAATAAATAATAACCTGCCATAAGCCGTTCGGGTTGATAGCCCCACCCAAAGATTAAAATTACAGTAGGAATAATTCTCGACTCAAAAAATAAATAAAATATAAATAAATTTAAAGTTCTAAATGAAAAAATTAAAAGTAATAATAATAGTACACATAAAATAGAAAATTCAACTCTAAAAATACCCCTATTAAACACTGAAAAACTTGCCATAATCATCAAAGCTACAACCCAAATTCTTAAAAAAATTATAGCCAAAGACAAAATATCAAAGCCAAAAGAATATCTTAATATTCTGTAATAAACAGTGTATCTACAAATTAAAAGATAAAACAAAACTAATAAGAATAAACAATTAACTAATAACCACCAAGTCCCCACTAAACATAAAGGAATCAAAAATAATAAAAATAAAATTATACTTATCATAACAAGGGGGATAATGAATTAATATTGTCATTACCATGACAACGAATTAAAGAAACTAAAATTGATAAACCCAAAGCCCCCTCACAAACTAAAAAAGTTAAAAAAACCAAAATGAAATATAATTCAACTATAAAAAATATAAAATAATAAAAAAACCCTACAAAGACAACCAAACCTAAAAACTCGATACTCAATAAAGTTAATAATAAATGTTTATGATGAAAACAAAATATAAATAAACCAGAAATTAATATAAATATTAATATATAAATATATATATACTGCATAATAAGTTTTAATAGTTTAAAAAAAACAATGATTTTGTAAATCATAAATAGGAAAACCTTTAAAACTTCAGTAAAACTCAATGAACAACTTTAACCTCCAAAATTAATATTTTAATTAAACTATTTACTGAAATTTATACAACAATATTAATAATAACTTTAACTACCGTTATATTCACAATTACTAAACACCCACTAAGAATAGGAATTACATTAATTGCCCAAACCCTGTTAGTATCAGTAATAACAGGGATAATAATAAATTCATTCTGATTTTCATACATATTACTAATAATTGTACTCAGAGGTATATTAGTTTTATTTGTGTACATAGCAAGAATTGCATCCAATGAAAAATTTAAGTCATCAGTAAAAAATACAAAAATAATAATAATTAGAATTACAATTATTATTATTTGATCTGTAATAATTGATGTAGTAATTAAAAACAATATCAACATAGAAAAGATTTGCCCGTTCATAGAAAATGAACAAACTAATATACTCTCTAAAATATTTAGAACACAAAATATAAAAATAACACTAATAATAATTTTATATTTACTATTTACAATAATTGTAGTATCATACAATACAAATATTTTTGAAGGGCCAATGCGAAAAACAAACTAATGAATAAACCCCTACGAAAAACACACCCCCTAATTAAAATTATTAACAGATCATTAATTGATTTACCTGCACCGTCAAGAATTTCTTTATGGTGAAACTTTGGATCCTTACTAAGAATAAGTTTAATAATTCAAATTATTACTGGTACATTTTTAGCAATACACTATACGGCTAATACCGAAATAGCATTTAGAAGAGTAATTCACATGTGCCGAGACGTTAATTATGGATGACTTTTACGAAACATACATGCAAATGGTGCATCCATATTCTTTATATGCATGTATTTACACGTAGGACGAGGAATATACTATGGATCCTACAAATTAATTATAACTTGAATAATTGGAGTAATTATAATAATAATAATTATGGGGGCCGCATTTTTAGGGTACGTACTTCCCTGAGGACAAATATCACTTTGGGGGGCTACTGTAATTACTAACTTAATATCAGCCGTACCTTATATTGGAGAAGAACTAGTTAAATGATTGTGAGGAGGATTTTCAGTAGACAATGCTACACTGACACGATTCTTTACCTTACACTTTTTACTACCATTTATTATTATAGCGATAACAATAATTCATTTACTATTCTTACACCAAACCGGGTCAAACAACCCTATCGGATTAAACAGAAATTATGATAAAATTCCATTTCACCCGTACTTTTCTATTAAAGATTTAATAGGAGTTGTTATTTGTATATACTTATTTATCATAATAAATTTAACAGAACCCCGTATATTAGGAGACCCAGAAAACTTTAACCCAGCAAACCCACTAATTACCCCAGTTCACATCCAACCAGAATGATATTTTTTATATGCATATGCCATTTTACGATCAATCCCTAACAAATTAGGAGGAGTAATTGCTATACTAATGTCAATTTTAATTATTAGACTAATCCCAATCACCAACCAAAGAAAATTTATAGGAAATAGATTCTACCCAATTAATCAAATAATATTTTGATCTTTAATGGCAGTAATAATTTTATTAACTTGAATTGGGGCTCGCCCAGCAGAAGAACCATTCATTTTAACAGGACAAGTATTAACTTTAATTTATTTTTCATACTTCATAGCAAACCCTATTGTACTAAAAACATGAGATAAAATACTAGATTAGTTAAAAAGCTTATATGAAAGCATGTATTTTGAAAATACAAAAAAGAGGTTTAATTCCTCTATTAACTTCACTCAAAACAATGATTATAAATACATAAGCATAAAGCACAAGAAGCCGGAATAAAACAATAAATAATTTAAAGAAAGGGGCAAAAAAACCCTTCATGTTAAATATATTAACTTATCATAACGAAAACGAGGTAGCGTACCCCGAACCCAAACAAACATAAAAACAAAAAAGACAGTCCTCAAGAAAAAAAACAACGAATTAATATCACAACCAAAAAAAATTACTCTTCTTAAAAGACTTATAAAAATAATATTCATATATTCAGATAAAAAAATAAAAGCAAAACCCCCTCTACTATATTCAACATTAAAGCCAGAAACTAACTCAGATTCACCCTCAGCAAAATCAAAAGGTGAACGATTGGTTTCTGCTAAACAAGAAGAAAACCAAGATAAAAATAAGGGGAAAGAAAAAAAAATAAATCAAATATAACCCTGATAAAAATAAAAGTCCAAAAAATTAAAACCAAAAATAAAAAGCAATAAGCAAACTACAATTAAAGATATACTTACTTCGTAAGAAATAGTTTGAGCTACAGCTCGCAAGCCCCCCAATAAAGCATAATTAGAATTCGAAGACCAACCAGACATTAATACCCCATAAACACCGAACCCAGTACAACAGAAAAAAAATAAACAACCAAAATTAAAAGAAAAAACATTAATTATATAAGGAAACAATACCCAAAGAACAAAAGACATAAAAAGTATAAAAACAGGAGACAAATAATAAATATAAAAATTAGATATATAAGGAAAAGACTGCTCCTTAAAAAACAACTTTAAACCATCAGAAAAAGGCTGCAACAAACCAATCAACCCTACTTTATTGGGACCCCTACGAAGTTGAATATAACCCAAAACTTTACGCTCCAAAAGAGTTACAAAAGCAACAGCCAAAAGAACAAAAATAATTAACACAAATAAAGAAATTAAATACAATACTAAATGTAATAATTACTACATAAATAAATCCTAAATTTATTGCATTAAATCTGCCAAAATAGTAATATTAAACAACAAATAAAAATTATTTCAAGTACTTGGCCCTTTCGTACTAAAGTACTTAACAAAATTGAGGATAGAAACCAACCTGGCTCACGCCGGTCTGAACTCAGATCATGTAAAAATTTAAAAGTCGAACAGACTTAGTTATTAAGCTACTGCACCTAATACTTATTTTAATCCAACATCGAGGTCGCAAACTCTTTTATCGATAAGAACTCTCCAAAAGAATTACGCTGTTATCCCTAAGGTAACTTAATCTTTTAATCAATAAAATTGGATCAAATATACATAAATTAATGAATCAAACAATAAAAAGTTAATTTATTTTTTACATCACCCCAATGAAATTTAAAATTAATTAATTTATTTTAAATAGCCAATAACAAAATAAATAAAATTAAATAAAGTTCTATAGGGTCTTCTCGTCCTTCAAAAACATTTAAGCTTTTTTACTAAAAGATTAAATTCACCAATGTAAATTAAAGAAAGTTTGTATCTCGTCAAGCCATTCATACAAGCCCCCAATTAAGAGACAAATGATTATGCTACCTTTGCACAGTTAAAGTACTGCGGCCATTAAACAAATCATTGGGCAGGCAAGACCTTATATAAAAATCAAAAGGACATGTTTTTGGTAAACAGGCGGAAACAATATTTGCCGAATTACTATAATTTAATTTAAATAAATACTAATTTAATCATTATTAAAATTATTAAAAATTAATAAAAAAAAATTAATAAAATTCTAAAAACAAATAAATAAAATAAAATTAAATATTAATTTTAAAAAAATAAATAATGGACATTATTAATCCTATAACAATTTAAAATTAAACAATTTTTTAGAAATAAAGTCAAGCTTATCCCCAACCATATTAAAATATAAAATTAAAAAGTAAATAAATTTACAGATAAAATTATATTTATAAATTAAATTTATTTATTAATAAACTAGATATATTAGAAATGAATTGTATTTCGCACCCAAATTAATATTAACAATAATTTTGAAACATTAAATAACATAATAATTTAGCTCTTCTAATTTCGAGAAAATAAAATCCTTAAAATAAAATTGATTAACCCTGATACAAAAGGTAACCCAAAAAAAAGTACTTTTAAACAAATAAAAATTACCCCTAACAGTACAATAAACTATAATAAACAATTTTTTTCAACAAAAATTACTAAAATAAATAATTATTTTTTTTAAAAAGAAATAAATATTAATAAAAATAAATAATTAATTTCAAATTAAATTGAATTGCACAATTACATTATTAATGTAAATAATAATACCCGCTTAAAGTTATAATTTGTATAAAACCAGGCACACTTTCCAGTAAACCTACTTTGTTACGACTTATCTCACTTTAGTAATGAGAGCGACGGGCGATATGTACATAACTTAGAGCCAAAATCAAAATTGTAATATAACAAAAATTACTTCCAAATCCAAATTCAAATATATTTACATATATCATCTACAAATACAATTTATGTAACCCATCTCTACTTTTATAGTGCTGCACCTTGACCTAACATTTTATCCCAAACAAAATAAATAGAAAATAACTCTAATAAGACATTCAATGACAGAGGTATACAAGCTATGATAAAAGTAAAATAAAACGTGGATTATCAATTAAAGGACAGGTTCCTCTGGACAGATTAAATTACCGCCAAATTCTTTTAATTTAAAGAACATAACTATTAATGGTAAGGGTATAAATTTACAAATGGAATAATAGGGTATCTAATCCTAGTCTAATAAACCAATTTTCATATATTATATTAAACCAAACTTTAAATCAAAATTAAAATTTCACCCAAATAATTTAATTTTAAAGAAATAAAAAATAAAAAAATATAAACCAATAAATATTACTGGCTCCTGTTGTTTAACCGCGACTGCTGGCACAAAATTAGTCAGAACTAATAAAATTAACTATGTATAAATCTCTTTAATACATAAAACTAAATACTGAAAACAAAATATTTACCCCATTTAGAAAAAATAAACACGCAACAACTTACATGTAGAATTATCAAACAATAATATAAAAAGCAAGAATCAAACTTTATTACCTAATATAATAAAAATGGAACACATAAGCATACCCCCCTCCGGGTGGATACACTAATAAATATTTTATTACTATAATAACTTATATATATATATATATTACAACTTAATTACATAAACAATAATTAAATAAATAATTACTAAACAAATAATTATTTTATATTCTCTAAGATTTTCTTTTATCTTAAGAAAATTATAACTTTTATATAATATGGAGTTTCACTAATATATTTATATAAATTGTATTGTTACAATCGAATAAATAATTATTAAGCTATGTTACATATAATTGTATCAAGATTACATGAATATTGAGTTTACATAATATAACTATACCGGTATATTATTTATAGGTAGTACTGTAAAGGACGAACTATTTACATCTTGAGTATCATATCTCAATATAAATAATTATTAAAGATGTGATTATAGCTAAATACACGTAGCATATATATATACCAATAATATAATAGCATAATTATTAACGTATTATAAGTTAATACACCTACATAAGATGTGTAATTACATTGCATGAATAGTTACTAGAAATAGATTATACTATATTTACATTTCTTGTACTTTTATCTCCCATAGATAGTTATTAATATACCCTTCCCCCTTAGGCTCCCCAACCCCGGCGAGGCAAATATTTTATTAAAAACATTTCTTGATAGTAAAAATAAATTATTCAAAAAGCATTTCTTTTATTGTAAAAGTTATGCACCAGGAACAAAGTCAATCCTGCCCGATTATAAAAATAATTTAAATACAAATATTTTAATATAAAATAATTTAATAAATAGTAATACCCTAAAATATACCAAGAACAATTGAATTTAACAACAATGCACCCAAGCGGATATTATTTTATATTAAAATAGTAAAAATAAATTATTCAAAAAGCATTTCTTTTATTGTAAAAGTTATGCACCAGGAACAAAGTCAATCCTGCCCGATTATAAAAATAATTTAAATACAAATATTTTAATATAAAATAATTTAATAAATAGTAATACCCTAAAATATACCAAGAACAATTGAATTTAACAACAATGTTCCCAAGCGGATATTATTTTATATTAAAATAGTAAAAATAAATTATTCAAAAAGCATTTCTTTTATTGTAAAAGTTATGCACCAAGAACAAAGTCAATCCTGCCCGATTATAAAAATAATTTAAATACAAATATTTTAATATAAAATAATTTAATAAATAGTAATACCCTAAAATATACCAAGAACAATTGAATTTAACAACAATGTTCCCAAGTGGATATTATTTTATATTAAAATAGTAAAAATAAATTATTCAAAAAGCATTTCTTTTATTGTAAAAGTTATGCACCAAGAACAAAGTCAATCCTGCCCGATTATAAAAATAATTTAAATACAAATATTTTAATATAAAATAATTTAATAAATAGTAATACCCTAAAATATACCAAGAACAATTGAATTTAACAACAATGTTCCCAAGTGGATATTAGTTTATATTAAAATAGTAAAAATAAATTATTCAAAAAGCATTTCTTTTATTGTAAAA